TGGTTCTAGTATGTAAATAAACCGCAAATACGATCCAAGTAATAAATGCCCAAGTTTCCTTTGGGTCCCAATTCCAATAGGACCCCCATGCTTCATTAGCCCATACTGCTCCTGAAAGAATACCTATAGTTAAAAAGAGAAAACCTAGACTAATCACACGATAACTCCAATAATCCAACTGGTGAATCAATTGGGACCTGTAATAATTGTTAGCAGAAAAAAAAGAAGCATTTCCTAAAAAATTGTTTCTTTCATTTATGTATTGTATTTCACCAAAGGAAAGTTCCTCGTTTAGTTTTAATAAAAAAGTATTTCTCTTACAAAAAAAATTTATGTTTTTTCGAAATGTAAGGACCAGAAGTGCTACTGATAATAATGATCCACATAAAAGAGCTGCATAGCCCAATATCATCATACTTACGTGCATTATTAACCACTCGGATTGGAGAGCGGGTACTAATATTTCGGATTTATGTATTTCAGTTAAAAGACCCGAAGTAGCAAAGCCTTGGGTAAAAATAACACTTGACGCAGTTATTGTGCTTAAATGGCTTTTTTTTTTTTTGAAATATGTAACTATATGAATAACTGATAAACTCCAAGAAAGAAAGATTAATGATTCATATAAATCACTTAGTGGGAAATGCCCCGAATAAATCCAACGAGTGACTAATAATACGGTTATACATAAAAAAGTAGCTATCATTCCCTTTTCTGACGAATCATTTAGTTTTATGATTTTATCGATTAATAAAGTTATCAAATGAATTGTAATTACAATGGAAACGATCGAAAAGGAAATATGAGTTAATATATGCTCTAAAGTTGAAAATATCATAAAAATTTTAAAAAGGAGGAATCCTGAAATAAATCAGGAGTTGAATTCATTCTAGAATTTATAATATATTGTATCTATTTTCGAAGAGAAGGTCTGCCGCCACTCGGACTCGAACCGAGATGCTCTCGCACTGCTTCCTAAGAGCAGCGTGTCTACCGATTTCACCATAGCGGCTTGTTCGAATTCATAATAGCCTATTCATAGTCAATCGTCTAGATTTCAGGAGTCAACTAAATGAAATCTTTTTAGTCAAAATTAAAATTGATGAATAAAACTTTGTTCAAATATAAATTCGAAGGTTCATTATTATAGGGTATAGGGTATGGGTTTTATTTACCTTAGTGCTTTGGTGTAGTTTATGCTCTTCTATAATTCAATAGAATCGAACTATTGAAACTATAAACTTCAACCCTCTAGTTATTGATAGAACTCTAAAAGATTTCTTTATTTTTTTTTCATAAAAGATTTATCATTTATATTATTTCCTAAAAGTGAAAAAATGTATTTTACCAATGAACAAAAAATAAGACCCCTTTTTATTACTTAAAACTTGCACATTAATTCGGACAAAAAATTTCAGGCTTTTGTCTGTTGGGTTGAAAGAGACATATATATATTATATATGGGAAATTTATATATTTTAATAGATTAATTCAGAGAGATTCAGATAAATAAGAAGTCAGAAAGTTACACAAAAAATTTTCAAAATAAATGAATAAATTAATTTCAACGATGTATTAATTTTAACTAAAGATCTCTTTTTTACCCTTCTTCAATATATATAGAATTCAATCAATATATATAGAAAAACGTCGATTATGGTAATTGTGACAAATAGGTTGATGGGGAAAAAAGACTCCCCCATCTACAAAACAAGAAAATATACTAACTACTAACCTACTAACAAAGGCTCAAGTTTTGTATCTTGTCTTTATTCTTTTTTCAAAAGCTTTTTATAATTTACTAACCCCTAAACCGAAGAATTTTTATTATACATATCCTAATATCCTAATAGCGAAGCGAGTTCTAGTTCATATTGATTAGCCACAAACACATAGGTTTGTTGATTTCCTATTAAGAATGAAATGAGCCTATATTTTCTATTCGGATTATTCCACTGTTTTATTTTATGACTTTTTTTGTCGCACAAAAAAACTTTTTGAGTTTCCGGTAGAAAGAGATTTACCTAATGACAACGCTTTTAAGGCTGCCCCATATCCCTTCCCCTTCCAAATATTTTTACGAATACGCTTTTTTGATATAGAAGTACGTTTTTTTGGAACTGCCATTTAAAAATTAAGAGGTTACTCATTGTTATAGTTGGATGTGAAAGACATCTATTGGTCAAAACGAATATATTCATTATCTAATTATCTAATTATTTTCTAGATAATAATTAGATAATATATATTATCTAGAGAAAACAAAAAAAAATATATATATATATATTAATATATATAGATATGCGAAAATCGTACAAAATCTTACTATAAAAATATAATTTAAATTTTTTCTACATAAAATAGACCGAAGGATTTAAGAACCCTTTAAGAACCCATTGCCTAATGAAAAAACTAATGAAAACATTAAAATTTTCTATTATTTTAATCTATTAATTGGTTAAACTTGAGTAAAGAATACTTCGAAATTCCATTTTAAAATTCGAATCAAACTAGTAATTAAAGTAATGAATTAAAGTAATGAATCTGTTAAAAGATACACGTTTTGTTAAAAAAAAATATTCGTTATTTTTTTATTAAATTTTATTTTACCCCCTTTTGATAAATCTTATAGAAAATATAAAATGTTAGATATTATAGCGCTTCCTATAAATGTTTTTTTATTGAAACGGAAAGTAATCAATCAGTTTCATACTGAAACTAGTTAATGATTTGGAACAAACTGACTAAAAAGCGAGATTCGTACAAAAATTGTACCTTAGTTAATCCTATGATTCATATTGATTCATATCAGATTTATTTTTAATGTAATTTTTTATCATTACTTTATGAATATAAAGTGATTTAATAATAATGAAATTTTGTATTTTCGTTATTTTTAAGAATTTTTAAGAAAATCTTAGTTAATAACTATTATGAACAAGTAGGTCATATCATTTGCCCAATTGTAACTTCTTTATTTTAATATTTAAAGTATTTTGGAAAGACCCAGATAATATATAAATATATAAAATTCGAAAAATATCTTTAAGTTAGTACATCTCTTGATTTTTTTATTGACCCCTTTTATTTTGAAATTTAAAGGGGGTAGGATCCGGTAAATAGGAAACAATCAATTAAGAATAAAAAAACTTTTTTATGGAACAGACATATCAATATTCGTGGATAATACCCTTCCTTCCACTTCCAGTTCCTATGTTAATAGGAGCGGGACTTCTTCTTTTTCCGTCGGCAACAAAAAGTCTTCGCCGTATGTGGGCTTTTCAAAGTGTTTTTTTGTTAAGTATAGTCATGATTTTTTCTATCAATCTGTTTATTCAGCAAATAAATGGCAGTTCTATCTATCAATATGTATGGTCTTGGATCATTAATAATGATTTTTCTTTAGAATTCGGTTACTTGATCGACCCGCTTACTTCTATTATGTCAATATTAATCACTACTATTGGAATTATGGTTCTTATTTATAGTGATAATTATATGTCGTATGATCAAGGATATTTGAGATTTTTTGCTTATATGAGTTTTTTCAGTACTTCTATGTTAGGATTAGTTACTAGTTCTAATTTGATACAAATTTATATTTTTTGGGAATTGGTAGGAATGTGTTCATATCTATTAATAGGGTTTTGGTTCACACGGCCTGTTGCTGCAAATGCTTGCCAAAAGGCATTTGTAACTAATCGTGTTGGGGATTTTGGTTTATTATTAGGAATTTTAGGTTTTTATTGGATAACAGGGAGTTTCGAATTTCGAGATTTATTCAAAATCTTCAATAACTTGATTTCTAATAATCAGAATGAAGTCAATTTTTTATTTGTTACTTTCTGTGCCGTTCTATTATTTGCCGGTGCGGTTGCTAAATCTGCACAATTTCCCCTTCATGTATGGTTACCGGATGCCATGGAGGGGCCTACTCCTATTTCGGCTCTTATACATGCTGCTACTATGGTAGCAGCGGGCATTTTTCTCGTAGCTCGGCTTATTCCTCTTTTCATAGTCATCCCTCACATAATGAATTTCATCTCTTTGGTAGGAGTAATAACAATATTATTAGGGGCTACTTTTGCCCTTGCTCAAAAAGACATTAAGAGAGGTTTAGCCTATTCCACAATGTCTCAATTGGGTTATATGATGTTAGCTCTAGGTATGGGGTCTTATCGAAGTGCTTTATTTCATTTGATTACTCATGCTTATTCGAAAGCATTATTATTTTTAGGATCTGGATCCGTTATTCATTCAATGGAAACTCTTGTTGGATATTCTCCAAATAAAAGTCAGAATATGGTTTATATGGGGGGTTTAACAAAACATATCCCAATTACCAAAACTGCTTTTTTATTAGGTACACTTTCTCTTTGTGGTATTCCGCCTCTTGCTTGTTTTTGGTCCAAAGATGAAATTCTTAATGATACTTGGTTGTATTCACCAATTTTCGCAATAATAGCTTGGTTTACAGCGGGATTAACCGCATTTTATATGTTTCGAATCTATTTACTTACTTTTGAAGGACATTTGAACGTTCATTTTCAAAATTATAGTGGAAAAAAGAATACTCCCTTCTATTCAATATCTCTATGGGGTAAAGAAGATTCAAAAAGAATTAACAAAAATTTTCGTTTATTAACGTTATTAACAATGAAAAATCATGATATTTTTTCTTTTTTTTCAAAAAAAACGTATCTAATTGATCAGAATGCAAGAAACATCACACAACCTTTTATTACTATTACCCGTTTTAGAAATAAGAAGTTTTTTTCGTATCCTTATGAATCGGATAATACTATGTTATTTCCTATACTAGTATTGGTTCTATTTACGTTGTTCGTTGGATCCCTAGGAATTCCTTTCAACCAAGGAGGATTGTATTTGGACATATTATCAAAATGGTTAACTCCTTCTATAAACCTTTTACATCAAAATTTGAATAATTCAATAGATTGGTATGAATTTTTGAAAGATGCTATTTTTTCAGTTAGTAT